GTATCAGCAACAACTGGTTTTATTGCGGGACAGCTCATGATGTTCATATCGATCTATTATGCGCCTCTGCATCTAGCATTGGGTAGACCTCATACAATAACTGTCCTAATTATACCGTATCTTTTGTTTCATTTATTCTGGAACAATCATAAAAACTTTTTTGATTATGGATCTACTACCAGAAATTCAATGCGTAATCTCAGCATTCAATGTGTATTCCTGAATAATCTAATTTTTCAATTATTCAACCATTTCATTTTACCAAGTTCCACGTTAGCCAGATTAGTCAACATTTATATGTTTCGATGCAACGACAAGATTTTATTTTTAACAAGTAGTTTTGTTGGTTGGTTAATTGGTCACATTTTATTCATGAAATGGGTTGGATTGGTATTATTCTGGATACGGCAAAATCATTCTATTCAATCTAATAAGTATCTTGTGTCAGAATTGAGAAATTCTATGGCTCGAATCTTTAGTATTCTCTTATTTATCACCTGTGTTTACTATTTAGGCAGAATGCCGTCGCCTATTTTCACTAAGAAATTGAAAGAGAAAGAAACCTCAGAAACGGAAGAAGGGGGAGAAAGAAAGGAAGAAAGCGATGTAGAAAGAACTTACGAAATGAAGGAGATTCAACAGGAACAAGAGGGATCCACCGAAGAAAACCCTTCCCTTTGTTCGGAAGAAAAGGAGGATCTGGACAAAATAGATGAAACGGAAGAGATCCGAGTGAATGGAAAGGAAAAAACAAAGGATGAATTTCACTTTCAAGAGGCACGCTATCAAGATAGCCCAGTTTACGAAGATTCTGATCTGGAGACCCATCAAGAGAATTGGGAATTGGGAAGACTGAAAGAAGAGAAAAAGAAAAGAATGAATAAAAAAATTGAAACATAAGAAAAATACAAGAATAAATAAGATGAAATTCGTCCACCTCCTATATATTTTATTACTTCGCCCATAAAGAAACTTGCAACACCAATTCCATTTAGAATTCCATCAATTATATATTTATCAAAAAACTGAATTAGCTCGGCTAACCCTCTTATACTCATGGTAAAAATACCAGTATAAAAAATATCTATATAACCACGATTATATGACCAATTGTATATCACACCTTTTATTTTGTCCAGAATAATCCTTTTAGGACCTATTTTAAAAAATAAATTAATTAAGCCCAAATTTTTGAAAGATGAATAAATAGATCCATAAAAAATAGATGCTATCAATAGTCCGAAAAGAGCTATACTTACTGAAAAAAAAGCATTTGACAAAAATCCATACCAATCTTCAGAAGAATTTAATTTTTTATGAAAAAGGGTTGCTGATGGAGTTAACCATTTTGATAATAGATCCAAATCTCTTACTCCTCCATTAAAAAAGATTCCTATTGATCCAATGAACAAAGTGAATAGTACTAATACAAGGAGAGGAAATAACATAGTATTGCTCGATTCGTGAGGATACATATAAGTGTACCTATTTCTAAAGTAAGTAATAAAGTCTCGTATCTTACTTCTTAAATTCTTGTCAATTTTAGATAGATCTTTTGAAAAAAAAAACCTTACTCTTATTCATTTTTGAAAAAAAGAAATTCCTATTGACTGTCCCTTTTCCCCATAGAGATATTGAATAAAACGAACTATTTTTTTTATTACTAAGATTACTATAATCTTGAAAATGAATGCGCAAATACCCATCAAAGGTAAGTAAGTACATCCTAAACATATAAAATGCGGTTAATCCTGTTGTGAACCAAGCTATTAGTGCGAAAATTGGTGAGTACAACCAACTATCGTGAAGAATTTCATCTTTGGACCAAAAACAAGCAAGAGGCGGAATACCACAAATAGAAAGTGTACCTAATAAAAAAGTAGTTTTTGTAATTGGAACATATTTTGTTAAACCTCCCATAAGAACCATATTCTGACTTTTCTCTGGTGAATATCCAACAATAGGTTCCATTGAATGAATAATGGATCCGGATCCTAAAAACAATAAAGCTTTAGAATAGGCATGGGTTATCAAATGAAATAAAGCAACTCGATAAGAACCTATACCTAGAGCTAACATAATATAACCCAATTGAGACATTGTAGAATAGGCTAAACTTCTTTTAATGTCTCTTTGGGCAAGAGCTAAAGTAGCTCCTAAAAGCACTGTTATTATACCTACTAAACAAATGAGATTCATTATGTAAGGTATAACTATGAAAAGAGGAAGAAGCCGAGCTACAAGAAAAATTCCTGCTGCTACCATAGTAGCAGCGTGTATAAGAGCCGAAATAGGAGTGGGTCCTTCCATGGCATCAGGTAACCATACGTGAAGGGGGAATTGTGCGGATTTAGCAACTGCACCGACAAATAATAAAAGGGCGCATAAAGTAACAAATAAAGAATTAACCCCATTATTATGGATCAAGGTATTCACTATTTGGAACAAATCCCGAAATTCGAAACTACCAGTTATCCAATAAAATCCTAAAGTTCCTAATAATAAACCAAAATCTCCTATACGATTAGTTACAAAAGCTTTTTGACAAGCACTTGCTGCAACGGGTCGTGTGAACCAAAAACCTATCAATAAATACGAACACATTCCCACTAGTTCCCAAAAAATATAAATTTGTATCAAATTGGAACTAGTAACTAATCCCAACATTGAAGCATTGAAAAAACTCATATAAGCAAAAAATCTCAAATATCCTTGGTCGTGAGACATATAATTGTCACTATAAATAAAAACCAGGATCCCAACAGTAGTAATTAGTATTGACATAATAGAAGTAAGTGGATCAATCAAGTGTCCGAACTCTAATAAAAAATCATTATTGATGGTCCAAGACCATAGATATTGATAGGTCAAACTTCCATTTATTTGTTGAATAGATAGATTGGCTGAAAACCACATAGATATACTTAGTAGTAAAACACTTAGGAAAGCCCACATACGACGAAGATCTTTTGTTGCTGTCGGAATAAGTAGAAGTCCAAATCCTATTGACATAGTAACTGGGAGCGGAAAAAGGGGTATTATCCATGCATATTTATATGTATATTCCATAAGAAAACAAATTATTCTTTTTTCTTATAATTATTTCCGATTCACCAATTATTATCTCTTAAAAAAAAAAACAAAATAATAATAAGAAAATATGAAAGATATCAAATACAAAAATACAAATATTGGAATTATGATTTTTTGTTTTATTAAATATTTCAAATAAAAGTTGCAATTAGTTGGTCAAATATCAAATAATATGATCAAATAATTAGTCAAATTTATTACTTACGTTATTAATTAACTTAAAACTCTATAAAAGAAAGATATTTAAAATAAAGATATTTTTTAAATAAGAAATAATATGACATCATATGAGATTTTGAATAATTGGATTTTACCATTTTACCTTTACATTATATTCTAATTGTGTAATTTAAAGATATATGATATATTTAATATTATATTTAAGATATATTTATTCAATTTATATTAAAGTTCAGTTACAGATTTATTTATCTCTTTCTATTTTTATTTTCTTTTATTCTTTTTTTTTTTTCTATTTGTATGTTATTTGTATGTTATGATATTATTCTTGAGTTTTTTTTTGAAATTTATGGAATGAATTAAGTATTAAGTATAGATAATAGCTAATAAAAAGAAATTTCTTTTGAACAATATATGTCTTTCACATACAACGATAAAAGGGAGTCACTTACCTTTTGAATGGCAGTTCCAAAAAAGCGTACTTCTATGTCAAAAAAGCATATTCGTAGAAATCTTTGGAAAAAAAAAGGATCTTTAGAGGCAGTAAAAGCTTTTTCTTTAGCTAAATCTATTTCCACCGGAAAGTCAAAAAGTTTTTTTGTGCGACAAAAAAAAGTCTTAGAAAAATATTAATTGACATGTTTCAAAGAACTTCCAAATTTCCATTTTTGAATTGGAATACAAATAATTAAATTTTACTAATGTATTGTATTTCACTTCTCCTTATTAGTTAGAACTAGGTAATATGAAAAATAAGAATCTTTCTGTCTACTTGATTCAAAGTACACAGTATTTTTTTTTTTTTTTTATAGTCTTTCTATATTTCTATTATATTCTATTTATTGAAATTTATATTGTATGAATTGTGCTTTTCTATTTTGAAAAGCACAATTACGATAGACAAGGAAGAATTTGAATATTTCATTCTACTTTCTACTAAGGTGTTGGGTCTCAAAATCATTAGAAAAAATTATGAATTTTATACCCCGACTGAGAACGAAACTTTTGAGTTCTTATTGTTCGGGATAAACAAGAATTAGGTTTCTAGTACGGAAAAATTGATTCTTAAAACTGAATCTACGAAGATGAAGATACTAATTCCATATTATTGATATTGAACATTTCCATATGAATGGAAATGCATCTTTCTTCATTGTTTCCTAAACCCTATTTAATATCAACAATTCAATATTAATTTCATTATTATTATTTAAGGTAAGCTGCCATGGTGAAATTGGTAGACACGCTGCTCTTAGGAAGCAGTGCTAGAGCATCTCGGTTCGAGTCCGAGTGGCGGCATAAGGTATAAATAAGAATTCTTATTAATTATTAATATTATATAATAATATAGACACAATAGATCTAATAGAATATAAAATATAGAAAATATTCTATTTGAGATTCTATTTAATCCCCTCCCCGATTTCAATTATTTAAAAGGGAATCTTATTTATGATATTTGCAACTTTAGAACATATATTAACTCATATTTCTTTTTCGATCATCTCAATTGTGATTCTAATTCATTTGATGAACTTATTAGTCTACGAAATCGAAGGATTACGTAATTCGTCAGAAAAAGGGATGATAGCTACTTTTTTCTCTATAACAGGGTTTTTAGTTATTCGTTGGATTTCTTCGGGACATTTTCCTTTAAGTAATTTATACGAATCGTTAATCTTCCTTTCATGGAGTTTATCCATTATTCATATGATTCCGTATCTTGGGAATCATAAAAATGATTTAAGCGCAATAACTGCACCAAGTGTTATTTTTACCCAAGGTTTTGCCACGTCAGGTCTTTCAACTGAAATGCATAAACCTGTAATATTAGTACCTGCTCTACAATCTCAGTGGTTAATAATGCATGTAAGTATGATGCTCTTGAGCTATGCAGCTCTTTTATGCGGATCGTTATTATCAGTTGCTCTTATAGTGATTACATTTCAAAAAAGAATGGATTCTTTTTTGAAAAACAATAATTTTTTAAGTTTAAGGAAGTCGTTTTTCTTTGGTGATATGGAATATTTGAACGAAAAAGGAAGTGTATTAAAAAAGACTTATTTTCTCTCATTTCAAAATTTTTACAAATATCAATTAATTCAGCGTTTGGATTATTGGAGTTATCGTGTCATTAGTTTAGGATTTACTTTTTTAACCATAGGCATTCTTTCTGGAGCAGTATGGGCTAATGAAGCATGGGGTTCGTATTGGAATTGGGACCCTAAGGAAACTTGGGCATTTATTACTTGGACCATATTTGCAATTTATTTACATACTAGAAAAAATTCAAAATTGCAAGATCAAGGTACGAATTCGGCATTTGTAGCTTCTATAGGATTTCTTCTAATTTGGATATGTTATTTTGGGATCAATATATTAGGAATCGGGTTCCATAGTTATGGTTCATTCCAATTACTATCTAATTGAATAAAATAAACTACATAAAGAATACATAAAAAAATCGTCTGATACACAATGAAATTTTGTGCAAGTTTTTGAGAACCTTTTAAATAGAGGAATTATTCAAATGGTTCTCAAAAACTAAAAACTTTAGATGTATCTCATTAAAATTTTAATTCACCCTTTCTTTTTTTTCATTGTAACAACGAAGAATCGTTAAAATATGAAAGTCAAAGAATTCTAAGATTTTCTTTTCAATTAATGAAATGAATTTCATTTAATATGAAATCTAAAAAAATTAGTATCTATAAAAATAATTAGATAATAGAACTTGTACCTTGTCAACCGATAACGGTAGAACGAAATCAGGATAAATACCAATTCCTATTACAGGTAGAAAGATACAGATCGAAACAAATAGTTCTCGTGGTCCAGAATCAAAAAAATTCGACTTTGGAATATTGAATAGCTTGTATCCATAGAAAATCTGACGTAACATAGATAATAAAAAAATAGGAGTTAATATCATTCCAATTGCCATTACAAAAGTAATCAAAATTTTTGGCATGAAAAGATATTTTGGGCTGGTAATTATTCCAAAAAAGACTAAGAATTCTGCAACAAAACCACTCATTCCTGGCAATGCAAGAGAAGCCATCGAGAAACTACTAAACATGGTAAAGATTTTTGGCATTGGGATAGATATCCCCCCCATCTCTTCGAGATAAACAAAACGTATTCTATCACAACTTGTTCCTGCTAAGAAAAAAAGTGCAGCACCAATCAATCCATGAGAAAGTATTTGTAAAATGGCTCCATTAAGTCCCATGCCAGTTATAGAACCAATTCCTATAATTATGAAACCCATGTGAGATACGGAAGAATAAGCAACACGTTTTTTTAAATTGCGTTGACCAAGAGAGGTTGAAGCTGCATAAATGATTTGTATTGTTCCTACTATCACCAACCAGGGAGATAATCTAGAATGAGCGTGAGCTAATAATTCCATATTGATCCGAATCAATCCATATGCTCCCATCTTTAATAAGATTCCAGCTAAAAGCATACATGTACTGTAATGTGCTTCTCCGTGGGTATCTGGTAACCATGTATGTAGGGGTATAATCGGCGATTTGACAGCATAAGCAATAAGAAAACCAAAATAGAGTATTATTTCTAATGCTGCAGGATACGATTGATTAGCTAATTTTTCTAAATCTAATGTTGGTTCATTGGAACCATATAAACCTATACCTAGAACTCCTATTAAGAGAAAAATGGAACCTCCGGCAGTGCACAAAATAAACTTTGTAGCCGAGTACAGGCGTTTTTTTCCTCCCCACATGGATAAAAGTAAATAAACAGGAATTAATTCTAATTCCCACATGATGAAAAAAAGTAAAAGGTCTCGAGAAGAAAATGATCCTATTTGGCCACTATACATTGCTAACATCAAGAAATAGAAAAATCGCGGATTTCGAGTAACTGGCCAAGCTGATAAAGTAGCTAAAGTAGTGATAAATCCTGTCAGTAAAATGGGTCCTATGGAAAGTCCATCGATTCCCAGTCTCCAGTGAAAATCAAAAAGATTGATCCATTTCAAATCCTCCTTCAATTGGGTTAATGGATCGTCCAATTTGAAATGATAACAAAATACATAGTTCATTAGAAGGAGCTCTAGTATACATATACATATAGTGTACCACCTATACACCTTATTTCCCCTATGAGGAAAAAAGACAATTGAAGAACCCGCGAATATGGGCAAAACAAGAAGTATTGTTAACCAAGGAAAAGAAATCGTGATAAAGACAAGATAAAATTAGACCAGAAAAGCCCGTGCTCGGGAGAAGAATAATATATTTTATTTTCTCGAGTACGGGCTTTTGTCAGTAAAGAGGAATCAACTGATTCAAGTAGAGTTTTTTGTCAAATATCAATAGGAAAGACCCATGCTGCGAGTTGTTTCATGCCATAAATAAACACGGACACTCAAAAAATCCGTTGGACAAGCGGATTCACATCTTTTACAACCTACACAATCTTCGGTTCTTGGGGCAGAAGCAATTTGCTTAGCTTTACATCCGTCCCAAGGTATCATTTCCAATACATCCGTGGGGCAAGCTCGAACACATTGGGTACATCCTATACATGTATCATAAATCTTTACTGAATGTGACATTGGGTCTATAAATTCCAATTTTGAACACAAAAGATTTTCAATCTGGTAAAATAAGAAAATGAAATAAATCATATATTTTTATTGTAGACACCAGACGAATCAATGATTTATAAAAATCTTAAGAATTAATCTATTTTTTAATCTGTTTATGATAAAGGGCCAAGATACTTTGATTTCCATTTCAATAACCATTAAATATGAGAATATGAGTTTACAAATTCAATTCATGTAAATTTTACTATATATCTATATAGATATAGAAATATAATTCAGGATATGATAATATATTATATATCAGATGAATACATTTGTTATTAGGTTAGTGATAGAATAGGTTAGTAACTCTAAATCATAAATCTATATGAAAAAATATAAGAAAATAAATAAGAAAATAATATGAATAGAATAATTATGACTAATTATTCAGCAAATTCGATTGATTGATACGAGTTGATTTTCTGTTACGATGGATCGACGAAACAATAGCTAGCCCAATAGCTGCTTCAGCAGCTGCAATGGCTATAACAAAGATTGCAAAAATTTCTCCTTTTAATTGTCGACTATCAAATATATCGGAAAATGTGACAAGATTTATATTCACCGAATTCAGTATAAGCTCAAGACACATAAGTGCTCTAACCATGCTTCGGCTTGTGATCAGTCCATAGATACCGATAGAAAATAAATAAACACTTAGACAAAGTACATGTTCTAACATCATTGATAAATTCCTCATCTATCTCAATTCATTTCAATATGAGAACAAAAATTAAACCGATTCAGTTGACTAGAATAGAAGAATTACAGAACAAAAGAAGATATTCACAGTAGATTGAGATTCAATACATTTTCATTCTTGAAATTTCAAGAATGAAGTTCTTATTATACTATATTCTTGATATTAGATTATTGACGAGCCATAGTAATTGCACCTATCAAAGAAACTAAAAGAATTATAGAAATGAGTTCAAAAGGAAGATAAAAATCTGTGGATAAATAAATCCCAATTTGTTGAACGTTACTTATTAAGTCCTTTTCTATAATCTGATTTGATCTTGTAGTCCGAAAAATTCCGTACCATGACGTATTTGGGATAGTAGTCATTAATGAAAAAAAAATACTTGTACAAACCAATGAAGTGATTCTATCTCCAATGGTCCACAAATAGGAATCATTGGAATATTCTGAACCGTTCATGAACATCACAGCAAATATGATTAATACATTTATGGCTCCCACATAAATAAGGAACTGCGCGGCAGCTACAAAATAGGAATTCAATGAAATATAGAATAAGGATATACAAACGAGAACCAATCCCAATGAAAAGGCAGAATCAATGGGATTGGTAAGTAATACTACTCCCAGACCTCCTAATATAATAACTGATCCCAGAAATACTACAAGAATATCATGTATTGGTCCAGGTAAATCCATTCTGAAATAAAAGATAAATAAATAAGTCAAAATATTTCATGACCTTACTAAGGATTCAGTAAAGGAACTATTTTTTTTATATGATACCTTTCTAATTGAATGAAAAAGAATGAAAAAAAAATGGATATCATTAGATAGATAAAATAAAATTCTTTGGCTAATCCTACTTTATTCTAATTTATTCTAAACCAAAGCTTAGTAATTAGTAATCGTTCTTGAACCAAGGAAGGGTTTTTTCTTTTTTCATTTGATTTGTTTAATCCATAACTGTTTGAATTGTATAATCTCCAATTATTGAAACTGGTAACCGACCTAAAGAAATTTGATTATAATTCAATTCGTGACGATCATAAGTGGAAAGCTCATATTCTTCAGTCATTGATAAACAGTTTGTTGGACAATACTCGACACAGTTACCGCAAAATATACAGACACCAAAATCAATACTATAATGAAGCAGTTGTTTTTTCTTAATATCTTTTTCCAAATTCCAATCAACAATAGGAAGGTCTATTGGACATACGCGGACACATACTTCACAAGCAATACATTTATCAAATTCAAAGTGGATTCGACCACGAAAACGCTCTGATGTGATTGATTTTTCATAAGGATATTTAATAGTTACAGGTAAACGATTCGTATGGGATAAGGTAATTATGAAACTTTGTCCAATGTACCTTGCGGCTCGTATTGTTTGTTTGCCATAATTCATGAACCCAGTAACCATAGGTAACATATTTTAGATATCCATCAATAAGATTTATGTTTCTGTCTCTTGGGTGAGAGAAGTGAGAAATATAGAATATTCATTATTGTTTTCTCTTAATTTCTTATTTTTATTTCTACTTTATAGTGAAACAAGTTGAAAAGAAGTTGTCAATAATAGATTACCTAGAGAAATAGGTAAAAGAAATTTCCATCCAATATTTAATAATTGATCCATTCTCATCCTAGGTAAAGTCCATCTTGTTGTGATAGGAATGAACAGAAACAAATAAGCTTTAGCTAATGTAATAAAGATACTAATTGCTATTACAAAGACTCTAAACATTTTGTTTATTCCAAAAAGTTCAGTAAGAGATATGTACGGAATAGAAAAATTCCACCCACCTAAATAAAGAACTGTTACAAATAATGAAGAAACTAATAGATTTAGGTAAGAAGCAAGATAAAAGAATCCGTATTTTATACCTGAATATTCGGTTTGATAACCTGCTACTAATTCCTCCTCTGCTTCTGGTAAATCAAAAGGTAATCTTTCACATTCTGCTAGAGAAGACATTATAAAAACTAGAAATCCTATGGGCTGACGCCAAAGATTCCATCCCCCAAAACCATATTTGGACTGTGCCTCAATTATATCAACTGTACTTGAACTGTTAGATAATTATAGTCGATGATAACATCACTGCTCCCATCGCTATTCCAAAACCGTACATGAAACCTAAGCTTCATACGGCTCCTTTATGGCCACAAAGAAATGTAAGGTAAGGACTAGTTTAGTATTCTTGCTCTCCTTGGACCCTAGGTAAATACAATGGAAAGATAAACTGGATGTTGGAAAGTCCTCAATTCGACCAATAAAATTCTGTCTGCTAGAATAAGAAAAAGCACTTCCGAATGGATCTCATCCCTTATAATATTAAGATTCTAATGAATAGAATCAAAAATTATTTTTGTTCAGCAATAACTTAAGCCTTCAATAAAATACTGGTTCTATTCATAAATAGAAAGATTTAGACATTAGTTAATGAATCATGATAAGAAATTTCCATATGCATATGTATCAAGAAAAAAAGATTTTCTTATTATTCCCGTTTTATTCTTTTTTATTTTTTTATTATATTATCATATTGCATCCTATTTGTCTTGTTCCTTTTCTTCTTTCTCAAAACTAAAAAAAAAAAAAAGGAAAGAAAATAAAGGATTAATTCGTTCTTAATAGTTATTTATTTAATCAGTGAATAGTAGCATACTCTAGATCGGAATCGTGGGGAAGTACTGCTTGATCATTTCTACCAACTCCAAGCCCTTATTATAATTCGTTTTATGCGAAGTTTTATGCAAAAATAACTTTTTTTGATACCTTACATTATTTCCATTACTTATCCTTTGCATACTTTAGTGTTCCTAACTGCCCACTTTTTTTTTATTGATCCCCAGTATAGTAATAAATACAGTTGATCTTTTCTATCCGCTTCAAGATATGACGACTAATAAAATAATCTCAATCTTGGGGTAAACAACTTAAACTTATGTTTACTTCAAATTTCTTCTTGTACCTAGGGAATGAGATTTTTCTTGTTTTACTACAAATTGAGGAGCAGTTTTGTTTCACTCATATAACTATCTGGTTTAACTCATCAAACTGAAATATTTAATTATTTCATAAAAAAGACGAAGATATTTATTCAAGACATTCAATTTATTTATCTTCACTTACTTTAGAAAGTCTAAAGTTTTGAAAGAAAATAAAAAAAAATATTTTTTTCTCTTCTTTTCTTTCATATTCATATTTACATATTGAATTAGATTTCTATTTTATTGTATTTCAATCCATTTCTTTTATCTTTTATAGAAAAGATAAAAGAAAAGTTCATATTCCAACGAATCACACGTAGAGATATTGCTAACACACATAGAGTTAATGGTATTTCATAACTAATCGATTGAGCTGCAGCTCGCAGACCGCCTGAAAAAGAATATTTATTATTTGATCCATATCCTGACATAAGAAGACCAATGGGGACAATACTTGAAAAAGCAATCCATAAAAAAACACCTATACTGAGATCAGCTAAAACAAGGTGATATCCAAAAGGAATTACTAAATAACTTAGTAGAATGGATATAAAACCTATAGAAGGTCCGACCCTAAATAAATGAATATTACCTCTAGATGGAAGAAGATTCTCCTTGAAAAGTAGTTTGGTCCCATCCGCTAAAGCTTGAAGAATTCCTAACGGGCCAGCATATTCAGGTCCAATACGTTGTTGTATTGCTGCAGATATTTTTCTTTCTAACCACACAATGACTAATACCCCCATTGTGATTCCTAATACAAGGGTGAAAATGGGGACAAAAATCCATAAGAATCCATATCCTTCTTTTAAGGATTCTAATCTATAAAAAGAATTAATAGTTTGTACTTCTGTCGTATCAATTATCATTTCAACGATCAACTTCTCCCATAATGATATCTATACTACCTAGTATCGTCATAATATCAGCCAATTTCATTCTTTTAACTAGCTGGGGAAGAATTTGCAAATTGATGAAACCGGGTGGACGGATTTTCCATCTCCAGGGGAGAACACTACTATCTCCTATTAAATAAATTCCTAATTCTCCTTTTGGGGCTTCTACCCTTACATAAAGTTCTTGTTTTAACAATTCAAAATTGGGTGAAAGTTTTTTAGTAAGAAATCTATAGTCAAAATTATTCCATTCGGAATTATTTGTCCTATGAAAACGAAAACGCCGGTTTTCTAAATTCTCATAAGGTCCTCCAGGAATTCCTTCTAGAGCCTGTTGAATGATTTTTATGGATTCTTGCATTTCACCGATTCTTACTAAATAACGAGCTAATGTATCGCCCTCTTTTTGCCATTTGACTTCCCAATCAAATTTATTGTAACACTCATAGCGATCAACTTTACGAAGATCCCATTGGATCCCAGAAGCTCGTAACATTGGTCCTGATAAACCCCAATTTATTGTCTCCTCCCCACCAATAATGCCCACTCCTTCAACTCGTTCCAAAAAAATGGGATTTCGCGTAATGAGTTTTTGATACTCAACAACTTCTATTAAAAAATAATCACAGAAATCAAAACATTTATCTATCCAGCCATAAGGTAAATCCGCAGCTACTCCTCCGATGCGGAAATAATTATGCATCATTCGCATACCTGTGGCAGCTTCAAATAGATCATATATTAATTCCCTCTCTCTTAAAATATAGAAAAAGGGAGTCTGTGCACCAATATCGGCCATAAAAGGACCAAGCCATAACAAATGGGAGGCTATACGGCTCAGCTCCAGCATTATAATTCTGATATAACTGGCCCTTTTAGGAACTTGAACACTTTCCAAGCGTTCTGGTGCATTTACTGTTATTGCTTCTGTGAACATAGTAGCTAAATAATCCCAACGTGTTACATAAGGCAAATATTGTATAATTGTTCGGTTCTCCGCTATTTTTTCCATCCCTCTGTGTAAATAGCCCAATATAGGTTCACAGTCAATAACATCTTCACCATCCAGAGTAACGATCAGCCGAAGAACACCATGCATTGATGGATGGTGAGGCCCCATATTGACTATTATAAAATTTCTTTTTGTAGCTGGTAAAGTCATCTTTTTTTTCCTTAATTCATTATTTCATGAATTTCTTAAAATAAAAAGAAAATAATAATAACTGAACTAAGAAAAAAAGAATTAAAAAATCAAAAGGAACAAGGATAATAATAAGAAACTCAAAGAATAAATTCAAATTTAATTAACGAGTTTTTGGTTCCCGAATATCTAACTGATCTATTAATTTTTTATAACGCATTTTATTTTTCTTTGACAAATAAGTCAATAATCGTTGACGTTTTCCCAGAATTATTCGTAGACCTCTTTGCGATAAAAAATCTCTTTTGTGCAATTGTAAATGTGAAGTAAGTCTCCGTATCTTATTGGTGAAATGGGATACTTGAAATTCAACAGACCCACTATTTTCTTCTTTTTCTTCTTGTGTAATAACTGAGATCAATGATTTTTTGACCATAAATTCAAGTTTCTATTTTTCTTTTCTGTGAATTTTACCGATCGGGAAAAATAATAATATTTCTTAGGCTAGTTATTTTTATCTAGTATACATCAAAATTGTATTTTATTTATTTTATTCATATACTACTTTGTTTTTTATTTATGTGGTTTATGTTTTGTATATTTGATCCAAATATACAAAACATATATGTATTCAGCAACTAGAACAATTTATTTTTACTTAAAAAGATTCCGCTATTCCTAGTGAAAATTGATACACTATGAAATTAGCATCATGTATTAGAATATTACACATTGTATATGTTTCGGCTTTCATCTACCGAATAAATTAATCCACTATAAATTTTTTTCATTTTTCATTGGAATTGAATTCATTCTGAATTGTGAATACATATGTATTCTTGACATACTAAAACAACTGCCATTATTGGTATTAAACCAATAGCGATTCATACAAGCTACATCTTCTAATCGATAATTGGGCCAAAGAAACAATTTGAATTTAATGAAATCTTTTCTATCTGTATTAATATGTTTGTTCTCATTGAAAAATTTCCCACATTTTCTTATTTTGTTTTCGTTGCAAAATCTTGGATTTCTATCCACAACATTAAAATTTGGCAAATTGAAACAAATTCGAATTCGAAATTCTCTACGACGTCTGGGAGATAGAATATTTTCAGGAATAAGTAAATCATAATGATTTTTGTCTCCACTCAAAAATATATTGCTGTGTCGTGCAATGGATTTTTCAACCTCCTTTTTATCAATATATCTTTTTTTTGTGTATTTTTGATTTGTTTGGTGTTTCTTATTATAAACCAATGAAATATCCATAGTTTGATATATAATAGATTTTCCGTTCCTTCGTATAGATAGACAAATTGGTTCAATAATAAATATTCCCTTTCGTATCAATTCTGCAAGAACTAGGTCCTTTTGAATCATCATTTCATCTAGATTTATTTCACCTCTTTGAATCGAAGATATAGCAATATCCTTTGGATTTATCAGTCTAAGTAGGAGACAATATACCCTGATATTTTTCATTATTTTATTATTCAAGGGATCAGCCCATCTTAGTTGAAAAAGGAAATATTTTTTCAAAAAAAAATCCAGTTCCGTTTCATTCTTGCTCTTATATTGTTTTATATCCTTTTTTAGTTTGAATCTTGCGTAATCTTCTTCAACCTTGGAATTTCCTAATTCAAGATCTTTTTTTTTTTTATATGATTTCTTTGGATTTACGTTAATGTTTTTACTTGTTTCATTTATATAAAAATGAAAAAGGAGTGATTTTATTGGGATGATCCAAGGTTGAATTTTATATACATCAAAAAGTAGCACAAATTCTGGGAAGAACCAAGTTCCTAGATTGGATATAGTATCATGATTTGATGCCGTATGATAGAACCTTTTTTGATTGCATGGGAATGAAAAAAAAAGATCTTTTTTTTTCATTTTTTTTAAATTATTAATTTCAGTCTTAGTATTTTTATGAATCTTTATGCCAATATGTGCATTGGTCCAGATCTCAATATTCTTTATAAAACAAAGATGAAGAATTCTACAATCAAAATATTTTCTATCCAAACTATTTGTATTTCTATCAATAAGATATCCTTTTTCTAGATAATAATTACTCGGTATACTTACTAATACATAAAATAATTCAGGTTTCAATGTTTGGTCCCCGTTTCTTTCTATTTCTAATGTTGATTCATAAGTATATAAATTAGGGAGGCTTATGTATTTATAAGATAAAAGATCATATCTGTAATGTTTTTTCCATTTGTTTTTTTGACTTATAAATGAATTTACTGCATAGTCATTTTTTTTCATGGAATAAATGAATTGATATTTTTTATATAAATCCAATTGGTTTGATTCCTTGTTTTTAATCATACAATGTTTATTTATTCTATTTCGGCATTCTTTAGGTACTAATCGAGACATTTTTTTTTGAGATAAATCGTATTGATAAGAAACTTTTAACCAATTTTTCCATTCGTTCATTACATATGTATGAATTTTTTTATGTCTTGATTTAGAATTAAATATTCCGTGGATCATAAAATAGTTTTTTAAATTATCCTTAAAAAAAGGATAGCTCCCTTTATATTGAAGTACAGGTCTCAATTGAGACTTATTAAGTAATTGATTTTGTGATATTTTGTAAAAAACATATGCTTGGGACAGGGAAGATAAGTTCCAATAAGTATTGGAATTTTGATTGCTATTCTTAGTATTATCAGTATTTGAAAACAATTTTTTTATAGTCAAAATAAAATTCATTGTATTTTGATTTGTTTCATCAATTCCTTCTTGTTCTTTATTTATTTCATTGTTGTAAATGGGTTTATTAAAGATCTTTTTTGTTGATTCAAAGAAAAGTTGTGTATTTATCTTAGAAATGGTAATGGTACATAGCAAAATATCTATGTATATTTTTTCAATGAATGATTTAATAAAGTAGTTTGATTTACGCATTAATCGGATATTCTTCTTTTTTAATGTTTTCCAAAAATGTTTCTGTGATCCCGATCTTTTATTATCATAAATTAGAACTATTTCTTTTTTTTTCTTGTCTTTTGCGGTTCGTTCAATTTGATTCTTTATTTTGATTGTTTTATCAGAAAGATCTTGAATTCTTCTTCCTATTAGTGAATAATTTAACCAATCCATTGTTCGATTTAGAACGAACGATTCTCGAAGAATCTTATTATTTCTTTTGAAGTCTTTTTTGTTTTCATTCGGTTTATATACTTTTTTTATCCTCAATTCAAATAATAAATTTGAATTTACTTTCTCCAGTTTTTTCATTATTAGGTTGATAACTCGAACTATTTTTATGACTCTTTTTGTTTTTTCTTTTATAACTTTTAAAAAGTATTTTATTTTTTTATTGAAAAATTTTAGAACTTGTAAAAATCTTTTTTTTGCCTTTTTTTTTATTTTTTGGAGTTCTTTATAAATAGGTTCAAAAAAAAAAGGTCGTTTCCGGGGAAAACCAAAGGGAAGTTCCGCTTCCCTTCCCCAGACTGTTAAAAAACAAAAATTTGTTTTTTTCTCTTTTTTTTTTATTATATCTATATGATGAGATCGTGCCTTATATTTTCTCCAAGGTTTTAGACAGAAAGGATATAGAATCTTTATCTGAATACCGTTTATTAACCAATCTTGGGGAAATTCTGTTTCTGATAATTGAACACCATTATAGGTACATTTAATATGCATTTCTCTATTCCATTCCTTAAAATCCTCGTCCCACTCGGGAATTTGGAATAATAACATACGTAAAATATTTTTGGCTATTATTAATGAAGGCAATATAATGTATTTTCTAAGAAAAGATTGGGTTACTAACATCAAACCTCTTATTACTTGAGTAAATAGAAAGGTATCCCAAGCTTCTGATATTTCTAT